AAAATCAATAGTACTATTACACTTAGTAGTGTCGAATTTAATTACACTTAGTAGTGTCGAATTTAATAGAAATTAAAACAGTCGTGGGGCGTGGCCAAGTGGTAAGGCAGCGGGTTTTGGTCCCGTTATTCGGAGGTTCGAACCCTTCCGTCCCAGATCGTTTCCATTTTCATATTTTGCCTAGAGACCACAGAGTGGAGTGGGGTTTAATTGTTTGGTCAATATTCCATTTCTTTCTATCTTCTATTTTTGATCTAGAGATTTCGATAATTCAATTTAGACAGCTTAAATTAATAATTCTGAATTTGTAACTAAATGTAAGGGTTTCATATATTCTCTATCTTTTATCTTTGAGTTTATTGATATGATATATTGTTATTGGATTATTGTTTCAAAACACCCGTGGAAGTAGATTTGCAATTTTTGAAATTAATATCTAGGATTATCCCGGTATTAATTGTTATGATGGATGATACGAAAAGATCAAACTTCTTTTATTCTTGATTCAAATTTTCTTTAAGATAAAAGAAAGAAAATAAGGATCTTAATTTTATGATTTTTTCTATTTGAATTTTCTATTCAATAAGTATTGAGTTGATAATTCATTTTTACATGCTCAAGTTTGCTTTTCTTTAGAGAATTAGATTTTTGTTACAAATTTTGAATTACTCATTAATTTTGATTACGTGGATTTGTTGATTTGATTGAATTAGATCTTTCGAGCTAAAATTTAGTTATGGCTAGAAATATGTTTTCTAGTCATGATGTTCCAATCGGAGATTCTTTAAACTATATATATATAGTTTCTTTCTATATATATATATTATATAGTTTTTTTGTTTAATCTTTCTTGGTACTTGAAGAAGTGTAATAAATCTATATTATGGAAATCAAGAAACTTACGACCCTTTCAGATCGTCATTGAAACGAGGAGCTTCTTTGACTAATAGTTTAGTTGAAATTTCTGGTATTGGAAATTGATTAAAGATAAAGGACTTTCTTTTTTTTTTTTTTTTAAGGTTTATAGATTTTGTTCGAGGAAAATTTCTTTTATGATCGATTGTCCAAAACCATTTTTGAAGATGTAAATAAATAAGTATTAGACTTTAGAAAGCTCTTTCATTTTTATTTATATGTTTATATTCATATAATATGTTAAAATCAATTGGAATAGTATGGGGTTAAAGAAATTGGATCCTTTTTGAGCCAAATAACTTCTTTATTTTATCCATACTTAAGATAGAAAGTATGGGTTATCTAATCTATAATACCAATCCTATTCTGTTGAGCCAATGACTATTCATTATTACATAAAAAAGAAATTACATAGTGATTTGAAATTAAATTTTAAATTAAATTAGAGGAATGTTATGTTAAAACTTCGTTTGAAACGATGTGGTAGAAAGCAACGTGCGACTTGAAGGACATGATCGGCTGTGGATTTTGCGTCCGCCATTTTTATATGAATATAAATGCTCTTGGCTCGACATAATTTGTTCTGTTCCACAAAAACCTAATTTGTCTTAGGTTGATAAGATAAATAGTACATGATGGAGCTCGAGTAGAAAGGGTTGATTCCTTTATCAAGGGGAAAAATCTAGGGTTAGTAAGAATCAATAAGTTAGGGCAACTTTGTAAGTATATCTTCAATATAAAAACCGAAAGGTTCTATTTTGAAACTAAGTTAAGTTAAAAAAAAGTATCATTTTCGGAATTGGTAAAACTCTTTGGATCAAAATAAAGTGTATCCCAAGGGAATCCACCCTTCGTATTTCCTTCTATAGAAAGAGAAAGAAATAAATTTTAAAGAGGGATGTTGCTATCCTTTTGAAAAAAAAAACAGTAAAGATCACCGAAGTAATGCCTAAACCCAAAGATTTTACAAGCAAAGGTATGGAATTCCAGAACAAGGAAACAAACTTTTCAATTGTCTCAACAATTGGATCTGAACGAGACATAAAAATAGATACGATATGAGACAAACAAAAGAGATTAGAGACAGCTCAATAAATGTCTAAGGATTTTTTTTTAATCTGTCAGAATTACTTGAGTTATGAGTTATGAATAATATTTTTCTGTAAGAAAGAACAAAAAACAATTCAAATCAAAATTTTTTCATTTTTTTATGCATCTATTTCCCATTAAATATATTTGACATTATATACAATATAATTTTATACAGATACAGAAATTAGATTTATTTTTTCTCGAGCCGTATGAGGAGAAAACCTCATATACGTTTCCGGGGGGAGAATACTTTATTTAGATCTATCCCAATGAGTCATTTATCGAATCGTTGCTATTGATGCTCGATCCCGAAGAGAAGGAAGAGATCTTCAAAAAGTAGGTTTTTATGATCCCATAAAGAATCAAACTTATTTAAATCTTCCTGCTATTCTATATTTCCTTGAAAGGGGTGCTCAACCTACCGGAACTGTTTATGATATTTTAAAGAAGGCAGAAATTTTTAAAGAAAATATTTTGAATTAATCAAAAGAAAAAAAAAAAAAATGAAAAAATTAAATAAAAAAAAAGATAGGTACTAGTTACCTCTTTTATTTTTTATTTCGAATTCCTAAATTTTCTTTTTTATTTCTATTTTTTTTTTTAGTTATTTATTTAGTTAATTAGTTAATTTCTATCTCTTTTTTTCTTGTTGTGGGAGTCTATCAATAAATAAAATTTAGGGGTTAATCTTGCTTATTTTATGCATATTGATTGAATAAAATATGAATAAAATAAATAATTGAGATTTTTTCTTTCCCCCTTCTTCTCTTTCATCAATTTTTTATATTGTATTGTGCCAATTCAACACAAACCCTATTCCATTTACTTAAATTTGATTTGTTTTTTCAACATTACATTCATATTGACAATAATGTATCGAACGGATATAATTTTATCATAGATAAAGAAATTTTTTTACCCTCAAAGCCATATTTAATATTTCTATTTAATATTTCTTGGGTTTGTTAGTTCACTCAGTCGTTTACATTGCGGGATTTTTTTTAATACAAGATGTATTTTTTTTTTTGATCGGATCGTATTCACATACTTTAGTTATCAGTTATCGGGGTTGCTAACTCAATGGTAGAGTACTCGGCTTTTAAGTGCGACTATGATTTTTTACACATTTAGATGAAGTAACGAATTCGTCCAGACTTTTTATTGGCGGAGTCTATAAGACCACGACTGATCCTCAAAGGTAATGAATGGAAAAAACAGCATGTCGTAATAAAATTCATTTTGTACTTTAAGAAAAAGAATTTCAATTCTATTTTTTTTTTTGAATATGAAATTCATATTAAAGTGGAACTTTGAGTTTATCTTTACTGGATTATTACACAAGGTTTTCTTTTTGGAAGAAGATAACGAAAATCCACATTTACAATTTGGTCTAGTGAATAAATGGATAAAGCTTTATGGCTTCAATTCTAGTAAAACAAAAAGTAACGAGCTTCTGTTCTTAATTTGAATTGAACTATTTCCCAATCTAATTAGACGTTAAAACTAATTTAGTGCCCGATGCGGGAAAGTATAGGCCCCCGGCCCTGGATCCTAAATTTTTTTCTTTTTTAATGAATCCTAACTATTCTATTCCTTATTATAGGCGGAAGACGAGTGTGTATTAAGAAACAGTATACTGATAAAGAAATAAAGCGATTTTATTCCAAAGTCAAAAGAGCGATTAGGTTGCTAAAATAAAAGTTTTTCACCCTCTTTTTTTTCTTTTATAATTTCATTATAGTTTATATTAACTATATACTTAAAATACTTAAATTATTACCTAAATATTAAGCTTAGGTTATATTGATTTGGTTATATTGACTTAAAGAAGAGAAGATAAACCAATTCTATAGAAAAAGAGAGTAAAGGAATCCGTTGATTGGAATTGGACTTTTTGTTTCCTTCCAAGGTAGGGGTAGGGCATATATAATATAGATATTTTATTTTTTATCATATTTATTATATATAAATTCATTATATCTATATAAATTCATTATATCATTATATATACATTATAATTGTATGTACAATATAATATACAATATATTGTATAATATTGTATAAATGTACAATTTTGTAATACAATTATGTACAATATTATTATGTATAATATATATAATATATAATAATAATAAAATATTAAAAAAAAAAAATAATAATACATACTCTGTTTTGGCCATATTGCACTATGTATCCTCAAGAAATGCTTTAGAAATGTAAATGGAAGAAAGGTATTTAGAAAAAAATAGATCTTGGCAACAGCACTTCCTATATCCGCTTTTCTTTCACGAATATATTTACGTATTTGCTCATGATCGTGGTTTAAATGGTTTGAATTTTTATGAACCTATAAAAAGTTATGATAATAAATATAGTTCAATACTTGTGAAACGTTTAATTTTTCGAATGTATCAACAGAATTCTTTTTTTTATTGGTTTAATGGTTTTAAGCGAAATCCATTCGTTGGGAAAAACAATTACAATTTTTTTTATTCTCGTTTTTTTTCTCAGATGATATCCGAGGGTTTTGCAGTTCTTGTGGAAATTCCATTCTCATTGCAATTAGTATCTTCCCTCGAAGAAATACCAAAATATCAAAATTTACGATCTATTCATTCAACATTTCCCTTCTTAGAAGATAAATTATCGCATTTAAATTATCTATCAGATATATTAATACCTCATCCCATCCATATAGAAATCCTGATTCAAATACTTCAATTTCGAATCCGGGAGGTTTCCTCTTTACATTTATTGCGGTTCTTTCTTTACGAATATCTTAATTATTGGAAAAGTCTCATTACTTCGAGAAAATCTATTTATGTTTTTTCAAAAGAAAATAGAAGACTTTTTTTGTTTTTATATAATTCTTATGTATCTGAATGTGAGTTTGTATTAATGTTTTTTCGTAAACAATCCTCTTTTTTACGATTAACATCTTACAAAACCTTTATTGAACGAATCCATTTTTTTGGAAAAATAAAGCGTCTTGT